TCTAGTAAACCAAAACCATCATTTTATAGCTATTTTTGCTTCAATCTCCCCTTTTTAAGCGAAAAATTTGAAGATTTAGTTACGATTGAAAGTTTTGTACTATTATCCATAGATCTTTTATTAATACTCATTTAATTGGAAAAATTGAACCAATCAAAAAAAATTATGCTTCTCGACTCCATAATACAATTTTTTTATGAAAATTATGATTGTCTTTTGGATAGAAATCGTGATAATGTATATTTTTTCCTCAAATGTGCTATTGAGGGATAAAGTATTAAATCTTTTTAAGAAATAAAGTTTTGATCGGAATATGAAATATGAAAAAAAAAAAAGGAAAGACCCCTTAACTATTGAAGTTGTTAATAGAACGAATCACACTTTTACCACTAAACTATACCCGCTACATATTAATTATTGGATATAAATGGGACTTTTGTCCAACAAAGTAATTATATGTAGTCAAGATAGCATCATAATCATGAAAATTTCAGCATTAACACGTATTTTGTTCCACCGTGGGAAAACTTAAAAAAAAAATAGGTAAATAGCAAAAAGTTTAGTCAAATTTAAATAGTGTACTAAAGTTATAAGTATTTTATTTTTTGAAACCTCTCTTCATTTGAACCATTAGATTTTATGAATTTGGGTAAAATGGGCCTCAAACTTTCAAGCTTGTCCTTTGCTTTGAACAAGTAAATGATTTATAGTATTATTTTAATTATTTTAGAAATATGTGTTTTTTTTTTTGATATTCTTTCTCTTATCAGATATATTTTTTTATTCTTAAATAGAAAATTTATAAAATTAGGAAATTCATTAATGGAAAACAAATTTCATTCTAAATGAAAATTGAAGTTCAGTATTATATTCATCTTAATAATTCCCTTAAGAAGTCTTAATATTAATAAGAAAGAAGTATTAAGAAAAAAAAATAAACACGAAAAATCTTAGTACTATATTAGTATATACTATAAATACTCTTACTAGTACTAGTAAGAGTACTAGAACACCTTTACTATTTTTTACTATAAAGATTAAATATTCTAATTTAAACTCTAATTTACTAGAATATACTAAATATACTGGGAATAGAAATAGAATCTCTAAGATTCAATTAGTAAATTTTAAATCTATTAAATCTATATAATATAAAATGAAAATAGAATATATTAATCATTAATTTAGATATAGTTAGATAGAAATAATAGTTTCAATAATTTCTAAGATAATCTATCTATTAGAATCTTATATAATTTCTAATAATTAGGAATGGCAATGAAAATTATTCTTCTCGTTTCAATAAAAATTTTTATTTGTCGGAACAAAAGAAGTACTGGCCCGGCCAGTACTTATACTTAACCAGGCCGGGGAAATGAAGTTTTTGTTTTGTACAAATAAGGTATTCTTTCTATTCGAGAAATTTTTTTTGAATCATTGAAGTAAAATCAAAATTGTTATTAATCTTGACTTCATGTGTTAAATTACATGATAAATTTCCAATTTTGAATGGGGAGAGATGGCTGAGTGGACTAAAGCGTCGGATTGCTAATCCGTTGTATGAATTATTCGTATCGAGGGTTCAAATCCCTCTCTCTCCGACCCCCCTCCCCCCCCCCCGATCACTTGAGATTTTATAATTGGAATAATTTTTGATTATTCTTTATTTATGAATCTTTTATCTTTATCTAACATCTATTCCATTTCTTTTCTTTATACATTTACTCTTTATACATTTACCTATGAAAAAAGAAAGTAAAAATGAATCTCATCTCTTTTTTTATTCTTTTTATTCTTCACGCCCAGGATTACGCCCCGGATCATTAGATAAGAATCCGAAGATGAATAGAGAAACAAAGAATATTACTACTGTGTAAACAAATAGTTTAAGAGTAAGCATTACAAATCTCCAAGATAAGATAAGATCATTTTTTTAAGGAATTTAAGGAAATAGATCACCTATTTTACGACACATACTATCGCTCTAAAGATGAAAAAAAATAAGTTTTTTTGAAATTTATTTTTATGAATTTTTTTCTAATGTAATAAGTGTAATAAGATTCGTATTTTTTCGTTACCAAAAATTTATTGCCATATTCATATCTATAATTAAGTAATTTTATGGGGTATGGGATCTTATAAAGGAAAGGTTATAACAAAAGAAATAAGCTGTTTAGCTTTTTAAAGAAAAGAGAAAGATCATCGCCCCCCTCCCTTATTCAATATTCAATTTGAATTTCAATATAAAATAACAGACTTTTTGAATCGAGGGTTCCTAATGTCCAGACTCATCTGAATCTTATTTATGATCTTATTGATTTTCAGAATACAATCTCATCTTTTTTTTTATCAAATAAATTATGAATTGAATAGAGATTAGAGATTCAATTTTTATCGGAAACTTACAGCAGCTTGCCAAACAAAGGCTAAGAGAAAAAAGAGTACAGGGATAATTGGCATAACGTCTATGATTGGATTGAAAAAGGCATAAGCCTCGGGCAATTTGGCGAAGAAAAAACTACTCGAATAAAGGGTAGAATTAAGACAGATACAAATTAAACAAAAGATATTAAGCATAACAAACATTCTTTTCTTGTTCTTAAAGTTAAAGATTCAAATTAAATTGAAGAATAAATTATCAGATTGGATTTAGTTGTTTTTCTGAGGGAAAATTGAAAATAAAAAAGGCAGATAAAAGAAAGAAATTATTATTTTTCTTTGACTTCTCCCCAATCAAGAATCCTTCCTTACATTATCCAATCAAATAATAATACAAGGAATTCTATTTTCATAGAATATCTTAATTGAATTCTAAGTAATGATCAATTAATCTTTTTGATTCTATATCTATTATGTTGAATCCTAGCGGCAACATGTCCTATATTTCTTTAGGTTGGTTATTGACGAATAACAAATATTTATCTTAGTTTTTCTTAGACCAAAAATAAATGGGGCGTGGCCAAGCGGTAAGGCAACGGGTTTTGGTCCCGTTACTCGGAGGTTCGAATCCTTCCGTCCCAGATCGTTCGCATCAGAAACGAAAAATTCTTCTCGATTGAAATTGAAAATTGAATTCAACAATTCTTTGTTTTTTTTATGATGGAGAGAGATGGATGCAAAAAGATCAGAATCCGAGGATTCTTATTTTATCTTTGATCTTACCTTACACGAGAATTTTTATACTTTATAATAATGAAAACAAAGAAACTTTATTCTCAAACTATCTCTCTGTTTTAAATTAAATGAAAATCAGATTCAATTGGAGATGGTAAAAAAAAAGTAAATCAGAATATTCAAATCATAAAATTATATTTAATATTCATAAATATTAAATATAAAGAAAAAATGATAAAATATGAATATATTAGGATTATGAATATATTAGGATATATTTAGATATATTTATATTTAGAATATATTCATACATAAATACATAATTATTAAATTATTACATAAGAATATATATTGTCTATTTGTATATTTTTCTTATTGAGAATATCTTATTATTCTCTAATTGACTATAATTGAATATTTATGAATATTTCAATGAAATATTTAGTTAAATAAAAACTTTTATCCATTCATGGGGATTTCTTTTTCATCTGAATGAAAGTAAAGCCAAAGGATTTTTTTAGGTTTATAATCTTTTTTATTTTAAGAAAAAGAATTTCTGATGGACAATCCTGAAAGATTTGTTGAAGATGTAAATAAGTTTGCTTAAAACTTATTTTTTTTTATGTGATATGTGATATTATTCATCTGAGAAAATATGGAGGTAATTTTAAGTGAAATCCTTTCTGGGTATAGACTTAATATAGAAGTCTATAAGTGTAGATTCTTATGTATCGGTTAAGCCAATGACTATTCATGATTCCATATTGAATCAATTGCATATGGTTCCAAATTAAAAGAAAATTATAGGGATGTTATGGTAAAACTTCGTTTGAAACGATGTGGTAGAAAGCAACGTGCGACTTGAAGGACATGATTGGCTGTGGATTCTGACATCCACCATCTTCTATACGAATAAAGATGCTCTTGTCTCGACATGATTTGTTCTGCTAGGAACCTGATTGAATTTATCTTAGGTTGCTAAATAAAGATACTAATGGTATATGGTATATATAAGGTATAGCGTATGATGGAGCTCGAGCAAAAAAAGAATTGATTCTTTTATCGGGGTAATAATCTAGGGTTAGTGACAATCAATAAGTTAGATCAACTTTGTAAAAATATCATCAATATCTAAATTATAGATATAAATTAAGGAGAGGTTCAAAATTGAACAAGTTTGAAATGAAAAAAAAACCAAATTTGTCGAAATTTTAAAACTGTTTTGATCAAGAGTGTATCACAAAGGAATAAAATGATTTTTCCCTTTTCCATAGAAAAAACAAAAGGTATGTTGCTGCCTTTTTGAAAAGGAGTAAAGATCACCGAAGTAATGTCTAAACCTAATGATTTAAAAAAGCGCAAAGAAAAGACAACAAATTCCGGAACAAGGAAACACTTTTTTAACTTGTCTCAACAATTGGATCAGAATTAGTAAAAAAAAATAGATCTGAAAATAGACAAAAAAAGAGGTTAGAGACAGCTCAAGAAATTTTAAGGATTTCCTTTTGAACTCTTTTAAAAATACCCAACTTGAGTTAGGAGTATAAATGAAATTTCTTTTTCTGTAAAGAAGGAAAAAAAGGCTCAAATTTCAGTCTAATTCTTTATAGATCCCTTTCTATTTCTATCTATATAGATAGAAATAGAAATTCTAGAAATTAGAATCATTTTTTCTTGAGCCGTATGAGGAGAAAACTTCCTATACGTTTCTAGGGGGGCATCTTTTATCTACATCTATCCCAATGAGCCATCTATCGAATCGTTGCAATTGATGTTCGATCCCGAAGAGAAGGAAGAGATCTTCGAAAAGTGGGTTTTTATGATCCGATAAAGAATCAAACTTATTCAAATGTTCCTGCTATCTTATATTTCCTTGAAAAAGGTGCTCAACCCACAGAAACTGTTTATGATATTTTAAGCAAGACAGAATTCTTTAAAGAATTTCGAATTTCTTTTGATAAAAAAAGAAAAGAAAAACAAGAATCATGAAGAAAAAAGTATAGGATAAAGAGTACCTATCTTTGTTTAATTCTTTATTCAAAATTCAAAGTTTCTTTTTTTCTTGTTCTATTCATACTTATTTTTGTGGAACCCCCCCAACAAGGGGGGTAATCTTTCTTCTTGTATTTGTATTGTATCTTTCTTTTTTTGATTAAAGAAAGCCGCTATTTTTCTATCTATACCTTTTTCTTATTCCTTATTTTTTTCCACTCAAAGTTTGATTCTTTATGTTGTGCTAATCCAACACAAATTTCCATAGAATTTATTTAATTTTGTTTTATAAAAAGTTCATTCATATTGACAATGGCGTATTAAACAAATAGAATTTGATCGTATATAAATAGATCTTTTTATCTCCATTCCCTATTGGCTCTTTCCTTCATTTTAGTAAAATGGATGAGTTTGCTGAATTTTTTTTCTTTCGATCATATCTACACTTCATATTGATCCGGGTTGCTAACTCAATGGTAGAGTACTCGGCTTTTAATTGCGACTATGATCTTTTACACATTTGGATGAAGAAATTCGTCTAGACTATTGGTATAGTTTATAAGACCGCGACTGATCCTGAAAGGTAATGAATGGAAAAAAGAGCATGTCGTAAAAAGAATAGAAAAATATAAAAAAAAAGAATATTAAATATTAATAGAAAAAAAAAGAAAAATTCTAGTACTCATAATATAAATAGAACAAGAATTTTTCTTTTTAGAACATTTTTAAAGTTCAGTAAAGTATTTTGGGTCTAGTGAATAAATGGATAGAGCCTTATGGCTCCAATTCGAGTAAGACAAAAAAGCAACGAGCTTCCCTTCTTAATTTGAATGATTACCCGATCAAATTACTAATTATACGTTAAAAATAGATTAGTGCCTGATGTGGGAAAAGGGTCTCTTGTGAGACCATTGATTCTTTTTTTTTCTTAATCCTAATTATTCTTTATTGTGGATTGTAGACGGATGTGTAGAAGAAAGAGTATAGTGATAAAAAATTCTTATTTCCAAAGTCAAAAGAGTGATTGGGTTGCGAAAATAAAAGATTTTTACCCTTTTTTCTTATTGTTATTTTCTTTCTTTTATTATTATTCCTATATTACTAGTTATATTAACAAGTAAAAGAAAATTAAATTAGATAGAAAGGGAAAAGAAAAAGATCTGTAGATTGGGCTCTTTGTCTCCGGGGTATATATTCTTTCTTTGTTATTACTTTTCTAGAATTCTAGAATTTTTTACTTCTTAGATTATTCTTCTGATTTTTAATCACAGTATAGTATAAAAGTTTAAAAAGTAGAAAAAGTCTATCTTATTTTAGATTCTTTAAAATATAAAAAGTAAAAGTATAGACAGTGCATAGTATATAATAATACTAGACTATATTATTATATTATTAGAATTATCTTTTAGAATAATTAGAAGAATAATATTCTTATTCTATTATTCTTTATTATTCTAATTTCTTCTAGTTAGAAGTTCTACTATTTTCTTATAAAGAGTATTTTACTATAAGAGAAAAAATAGACTAAAAAAATAGACTATATATAACATACACACATACGCCGTTCTGACCATATTGCACTATGTATCATTTCATAACACAAGAAATGCCTCTCTTTTTTGGTTAAAGTAGAAATGTATTTAAATAGCAGAATTACAAGGATATTTAGATTGAAAAAAGAGAGATTTTGGCAACAAAACTTCCTATATCCGCTACTCCTTCAGGAGTATATTTACTCACTTGCTCATTATCATAGCTTCAATAGTTTGATTTTTTATGAACCTGTGGAAATTATCGGTTATGACAATAAATCTAGTTTGGTACTTGTGAAACGTTTAATTACTCGAATGTATCAACAGAAATATTTGATTTCTTCGGTGAATGATTCTAACCAAAATGGATTTTCGCTGCACAAGAATTCTTTTTCTTATCATTTTTATTTTCAAATGGTATCAGAAGGTTTTGGAGTCATTCTGGAAATTTCATTCTCGTCGCGATTAGTATCCTCCCTTGAAGAAAAAAGAATACCAAAATATCAGAATTTACGATCTATTCATTCAATATTTCCCTTTTTAGAGGATAAATTATCACATTTAAATTATGTGTCGGATCTATTAATACCCTATCCCATCCATCTGGAAATCTTGGTTCAAATCCTTCAATGCTGGATCAAAGATGTTCCTTCTTTGCATTTATTGCGATTTATTTTCCACGAATATCATAATTTGAATAGTCTCATTACTTCAAAAAAATCCATTTACGTCTTTTCAAAAATAAAGAAAAGATTCTTTTGGTTCCTACATAATTTTTATGTATATGAATGCGAATATATATTCCTTTTTCTTCGTAAACAGTCTTCTTATTTACGATCAATATCTTCTGGAGTCTTTCTTG